TATATCTGCATGGCCCAATTAATAGTTCAAGTCACACACTCCCATAATCCATCCTCTCTTCGGAAAATCCACTTCAACTATTCGTATCAATTAAGAAATACAATACTTCGGAGTTGAAGAGAAGTATCCAAATAACATGTCTTATTTTTTCAATAATCCATATTTGTAGCAATGAATCCATATTTGTAGCAATGAAATAGTATTGTTCCTTCCCAATATGATATATGATCAATTACAAATATCTATGATCTGTCTTCTCTATAAAGGACCCGAAATACCTTGCTTACGTATCATTGGAAAGTGCATTAACATAAATACGGCAGTAAGAAGAGGCAATACAAAAGTGTGTAAACTATAAAAACGAGTCAAAGTGGATTGGCCCACACTAGCACTTCCACGTAATAACTCTACCAAAGGCGATCCTATTACAGGAATAGCTTCAGGTACACCTGTCACGATTTTTACTGCCCAATAACCAATTTGGTCCCGAGGTAAGGAATAACCAGTTACACCAAAAGATGCAGTCAATACAGCTAAAACCACACCTGTAACCCAAGTTAATTCGCGGGGTTTTTTAAATCCACCTGTGAGATATACACGAAATACGTGCAGGATCATCATTAGAACCATCATACTTGCTGACCATCGATGAACTGATCGAATTAACCAACCAAAATTGGCCTCAGTCATTATGTATTGAACAGAGGAAAAAGCTTCTGTAACGGTTGGACGATAGTAAAAAGTCATAGCAAAACCTGTAGCTACTTGTACTAAAAAACAAGTAAGTGTGATCCCCCCTAAACAATAAAATATGTTGACATGAGGAGGAACATATTTACTAGTTATATCATCCGCAATCGCCTGAATCTCGAGACGTTCCTCAAACCAATCATATACCTTATTGAGATAGGTAATCCAAAGGAATTCCCCCTCTGAGAACCGTATATGAGAATTTCATCTCGTACGGCTCAAGCGGAAACACACAAATACGGATTTCAACGGATATGTAATAGAAAGTTCAAAACTTCTTAGCCATTTGATTCGATTTGCCCCAAAGATACGAAGTAACAAAAATCCGGAATCTCTTCTTTGTGATGATAATGCCAAAAATATCAAGTTGGCTCATCCGTCTTTCTTTATGTTGATCGTTACAGGCCTCTTGAATCTTCTCTTCCCTATTTATTTATTTTTTTATTTGTTATTTGATTTGTTGTTTTTTGTGCGTAATGCAGATTAACAATAGTTTTGCTATTGATAGGAATTCCCTTGTTGAGACCCTATGAATCAATTGAAACCTCAGATTCATACTAGAACCACGATGATTTAATCAAGCAAAGCCTCAAGCTAAACTCAAAGGTTCTCTGAGTAAGAACCGTTTGATGATCACTTATTCAATGAATGGATGTAATGACTCAACAAAATCTAGAAAAACATTTGTCCTTTGTTCAAACTGAAAGAAGAAAAATCGTTTGATTTAGGAAATACCTATTTGAATTTTTTTTTGAGTCCGGTTGCGAAGTCTGAATAGTAAATAGTAGGTATGAATCATAGTTCAAATATTTCTTTTCTTGATCTATTCTATATATTCCGTGCTCCAGATACTAGAATAAATATCCGACGAGGTAGAATCATCTTGATAGAGATGACAGGCCCATTTTCTGTATTATCAATAGGATCAATTAGAACAAGTCACACACTCATATTCCGGAAATACCGAAACAAATAAATCTCACGGTCGAACTACCAGAATGGTCTAGAAATCCGAGTCTTTCTTAAGTATTAAGTAAAGTCATTTTTTTGATTGAAAAACTAGGACTTTCTAGTTCTTATGAACCTAACTCATTGAAATTCCATCCAGTAAAACGGAAGAATTATAAATTTCCAAAATAATAGATAGGAATATCGCAAATAGAGCCATTGCGACCCCCATAAGTGGTGTAGTCCCCCAGCCCGGTGCTACTTTACCATATTCCGAATTCAATGGTTTCAATAAATTCCCTACAGTAGTTCGTCTTGGCCCAGATCTAGAACTACCCTCAACGGTTTGTGTAGCCATAAAATACTATTCATTGGTTGAGATCTGTTGACTTTGTATACCATTCCGTTGTAGTTGTAAATAAACGATCTTATCGTAGATCCATTGTGATCTTGAAATTATCTAAAAATGGAAACAGCAACCCTAGTCGCCATCTCCATATCTGGTTTACTTGTAAGCTTTACTGGGTACGCCTTATATACCGCTTTTGGGCAACCCTCTCAACAACTAAGAGATCCATTCGAAGAACACGGGGACTAGTTGAAGTAATGAGTCTCCCATATTGGGAGGCTCCTTACTTCAATTGAGATAATGAAAAATTATTTCATTTTTTTAGTTTTAGTCGGAACCTTAGGCGGTTCTCGAAAAAAGATAGCGAAAAAAATTATCCCTAAAGTCGAGACTAAAAGGAATGTATAAACCAATGCTTCCATAGATTCGATCGTGGTTTACAATTATAGCTTC